ATATTACTTTATTCCAAATCACGCGATTACGCGAGCAGTCATTAGTGATTACTAATGACACATACCAGTATTCTTTCCTTAGTTATTTGAATTTAAAGGTATTTTTTTATAATTCAAAATTAAATCAATATAAAAAACTCAAAATTCAAGTTTTCAAGTTAAAGTATTAATTCTTTCTTTTTTTTAGTATTGTATTTAAATTTAAAGGCAAAAAAGGGGGTATTACTTGTTCCTAATTGAAAAGAAAGAAATAGATTCTGTTCTCTATCTGTTTTTCTTTAAACATAAGAAATACCCGACAAAATAGAACGATCTGAGAAGGGATATAATGAAATTCTTTGATTGGTTCTTCCCGTAGGAATGATCTTATTTTATTTGCCTCATAGGTAGAACATTAATTCTAACAAATAGAATATCAAAAATTCGAATTTTTTTTATTCGAAACGCCTCGTGATCTTCAACCAATTATGTGCTTCAATATAATTACCAGGAGTAAGCGCTATAGCTTGTTTCCAATATTCAGCAGCTTGATCGAACCAAGCTTCCGCAATTTCAGAATCTCCCTGTCGAATGGCCTGCTCTCCCCGGTCGGAATAGAGGATTCCTTCCCTTAGAACCGTACTTGAGAGTTTCCTAATTCATACGGCTCAACAGTCAATTCTTTTGGTATCCGTTTTGCTTATCGAATGGAATGCGATTTCTCATAGATCGATCTGGCGTTTCGGTTTCGGGTTAACCAAAAGAAGTTAATTGTATGAGTTTCAAACTTTAATTTCTAATTCGTTTTTGTTTTCTCTTTTATCCCACCTTCAGACGAATAAAGGATGGGCCTTTCCTCTTTTCATTAACATTTTCTGTAAGGTAACTATCTCGGTTTCATATCCAAATTTATATAGAATCCTTGAAAAAGGCTTTCTTTCCTGCATAAGAAAGAAAAGCTTACTATCTTTGGGATCTGATCCTACACCGCTGCTCAATACCTTAGTGGATCGCCTCTATTACATAAGCAGATTACTAACTTTTATCTATCTTCTATTATGTATGGCATAAGGAAGCAGTTCTTAATGTATTGGCCCAAACCTCGTTAATTGATCTTTACGGTGCTTTTTCGCTATCAATTCAAATTTTTATCCATAGAATAAAGTATCTAGGCATATCTTATTGCTTCATATTTTCAACTCATATGAAGTTTCGTTCCTTGCTACAGCTCATAAAAATCGTTGTTTTTTGACGATGCATATGTAGAGAGCCTTTTTTTCTTTTTTACTAGAAGATTTTTTTGGTCTTTTCTTTCCTTTTATCTTTCTATAGTGGAGATAGTCGCACGTAATGACAGATCACGGCCATATTATTAAACGCTTGTGGTAAGAATGGGTTTCGTTCTAGTGCCCTAAAATAATATTCTAAAGCTTTCGTATGGTCCCCATTACTTGTGTGAATAAGGCCTATGTTATAGAGTATATAACTTCGATCATAGGGATCAATTTCTAGTCGCATAGCTTCATAATAATTCTGTAAAGCTTCCGCATAATTTCCTTCGGATTGAGCCGACATCCGTTACGGTCGTCATTCTATTAAAGGAATCTCCGTTCCAGAACCGTACATGAGATTTTCATCTCATACGGCTCCTCCCTTATATGCATAATGCTAATATTTCAATCGTTTTTGATTCCATGTATCGATTCTTCTCATTATGAATTGAGCGGGGCTAGTGTTTTTGCACGAAATTTCTAGCCAACCTTCCTGCGCGGGAGCTTTTGTTAACATCAAACGTCTTGGTACTAGATAGAAATGGTAACTCCAACTATTTATTTGTCCTCAACGCCCCCTAATTTCCAGGAATTAGTCACTTCAACAGTCTTTGATGGTTATATGGGTATCCAAGGTACGAACGAGATGGATATTTGTTGGCCCAACCATTCTTTTAAGTCCCAATCCAGATAAGGAAGGGGGGTAAGTAATTTTTAACAAAGCTTTTGTCTTGTTGATTTCTAGGTGTAGTGCTTTTCCCCTATGCTGCCTATTAGGACTAGTAGAGTGGGATTGACCTGTAATACAGAACCGATAGGTATAACCTTTCGCTCAATACTAAAATGGATAATGGAAGCAGATGAGGCTGCATTAATCGGGGATACACGATAGAAGGAATTGTTTTATTTCTAAACTTCACCTTCAACAAGCGTAGATTTTTTTCAATAATCTATCAAAATAAGAATATTTTTTCTTTCTATCCCAAATTGTTGTCTTTCTCATAAGAAGACTGGGGTAAAAAAAAGAATCAAATCACACCATCTCTGTAATAGGTAAATGCCTCCTTTTCGCCTGAAGTTGTTGGAATTATTCGTAATAAAATATTGGCCACAACGGAAAAGGTCTTATCAATAAAATTTCCATTTATACGTGATCTAGGCATAGGTACCAATCCATTCTAAAATTCTTTTGATTCCCACTCAAAGAAAGGAATTTACAATACGAAATAGCATAAAATAAAAAAGATTCATAAAAAAAATGTAAAAATAGGAACCCTCTACGACTCATATTCAAAGACTCAAATTGCTCCTTTTTGCAGGAATCAATAATAAATATTGGAAGTAGTATACCAATGGGCGAACTATTCCTATTTCATCGAAACTGAAGAATCCTGGAATTTTTCCTATAGATTCGGGCGAAAGACTTTGATTGAATTATGATCCAACGAAGTAGGGAAAAAGAATCGAATAATTACTCTATGATGGAAATAGAATAACCGTATATTTTGTTTGTGTTATGTGCATAATGAGTAGACACTATACAATCAAATAGCCCCAGGATAAGTCATGAATTTGTAAGAGATCTATGAAATAATCTATTTTTTTGGCGAAAACTTTAATTTAAAAGAAACGAATTTTCTAATTTTTATGGAATCATGATGGAAAGGTATCCATTAATCATAATCTAAAAAACATAAACCCACCAATCCGTTGATTTCTTCCAATTCAGTGATTTAATCCTGTATTGTATAAATATCAGATCATAAAAGGGTGGGAACATCATGTTCGCAAATAGAATATCAAAAATAGATTTTTTTACTTTATCCGTTCACAAGAAAAAACGGTTTTTGAATCCCCGAGCCTTGGATTGAAGTAACGATCTTTATCAAAATTTGGATATTTTTTTAATTCGAATTGGTTGGTTGTACCCTACCTAGCCAAACAAAAAAATGAATAACTCGCTATTCATTCGGTTCCTGAGTCATAATTGTTGTGTAGGAGAGGTGGCCGAGTGGTTCAAGGCGTAGCATTGGAACTGCTATGTAGACTTTTGTTTACCGAGGGTTCGAATCCCTCTCTTTCCGCACCTTCGCCCAACTCACCAACATCGCTGACCGTAACAAATCAACCAAGAGGTAGATCCTTCTTTCTATCTTTATATATATATTTTCTATATTCATTCCAATTTTATTGCTGCGATACGTAAAATAATGGAATAAGGTCGACAAGAAATAAAAACCTCTCCGTCGATCTATGATACATGAATGGTAAAAATCCGGATCAAACACCTTACCTTAATCAATTTCAATTTAGTTTAACGAAACCTTTTCTTTAAGATAGGCTTAAGTTTGACGGGAATAATATTCTACGACTAGCAATTCATTTATTTTCAAACCGACCCACTTATTATCTATTATTTGATTGACTACTCCTTTATATGGGAATGGGTGAAGAGTCAAATGTTTTGGCAATTCCTCGCTGTGGGATGAATCCAGATAATTTTGAACGAGAGCTTTTGATTTTTGCTTATCCCTCGCCATAAGAATATCGTTGGGTTTGCAACGATAACTTGGTATATCTACTATACGACCATTAACTAAAACATGTCTATGATTAACTAATTGGCGGGCTCCAGGAATAGTCGGAGCCATACCCAACCGAAAAAGGATGTTGTCTAAACGCATTTCAAGTAATTGGAGTAAAACCTGACCTGTTGACCCTTTTGCTTTTCTAGCGATCCGAAAGTATTTAAGTAATTGTCGTTCTGTAATACCATAATGAAAACGTAATTTTTGTTTTTCTTCTAGACGAATACGATATTGAGATCTTTTCCCGGAACGTGATGGGTTTTTAAGATCTCTAGGCTTTTTATTAGTTAGTCCTGGTAAAACCCCCAGACGTCGTATTTTTTTGAAACGAGGCCCTCGGTAACGCGACATAAAGACTCCTTATTGATTGATATTTCATTTTATTTAAATAAAAAAAATTAAAACGGAACTAAACGATAAATGAAGCGAGAAGGAATAGTGAAATGAAAGATGTATGTATCCGAAGTTCCTACTTGTTTTTGTATTAATGTATTATTTTTTTTTTAATTTCATTTTAATATTTTATTTAGTTTAGTATATATATTAAATTAATTAATTTTAAAAAATTATTTGAATTGTATTTAGTATATATAATTAAATAAAAAAAAGAATTTCATTACATTACGAATTTTAAAATAAAATTTATAAAAATTAGAATATCCGTTTTGTTTATAATAAATAATCAAAATAGAGTTAAATAATTAAGTCATATTTTGATTAAGTAATTCGGTATCAAAAAATAAGAAAAAAGATCCTTTTCTGAGTTGAGCTGTTCTGCCGAGATTGAACTTTTTCATTGACTTTTTTTTGTAGTTGGAAGTTTCTATGCCATAAAAAATCGTCGACCTTTTGCAAAATTGAAAAAGGAAAAGTGTATTTAGTCTTTAATTTCAGAGAAAAGCCGGCTATCGGAGTCGAACCGATGACCATCGCATTACAAATGCGATGCTCTAACCTCTGAGCTAAGCGGGCTCACATAAGATAAACGTTACATGTATAATAATTCCATAAACTATATCTTAGCTATTACCCTAAATCATAAAAAAAATAAATAAAATATAGAAAAGACAAAGATGCAATTCAGATCAGAATAATACATTTCCTATGCTTTGAGTTAGAAACTAAAAAAAAAAGAATCGATCCTTTGAGTATTCCAGCTTTC